TGTTCTAATATTTTGTAATCTATTTCATATATTCTGTGCTCCAGATACTAGCCTAGACTGAATATCCAACGAGATAAAATCATCTTGATCAAGATGACCGACTTCTTCTCTGTCGTATCCATAGGATCAATTCTAACAAGTCACACACTCATATTCCGGAAATACAGAAAAAAATAAATTCCACGATCGAACTACCAAAAAAGAGTGGGCTAAAAAGCCGAAACCTACATACTTGACTTTTTATTGAAAAGGTATTTAGGGGTTCTTGTGAATCGAATCTAATTGCTTGAAATTCCGTCCAGTAAAATGGAAGAATTATAAATCTCCAAAATAATAGATAGGAATATCGCAAATAGACCCATCGCGACACCCATCAAAGGCGTAGTTCCCCACCCAGGAGCCACTTTACCATATTCCGAATTCAATGGTTTCAATAAATCCCCTACAATAGTTCGTCTTGGCCCAGATCTAGAACTATCCTCAACGGTTTGTGTAGCCATAAATAATCCTATATTTTTTTTTATTCAGTGAGATCTGTTGACTTTGTATACCATTCCGTTGTAAATAAATGATCTTATCATAGATCCATTGTGGTCTTGAAATTATATAATAATGGAAACAGCAACCCTAGTTGCCATCTCTATATCTGGTTTACTTGTAAGTTTTACTGGGTATGCCTTATATACTGCTTTTGGGCAACCCTCTCAACAACTAAGAGATCCATTCGAGGAACACGGGGACTAGTTGAAGTAATGAGCCTCACAATATTGTGAGGCTCATTACTTCAATTGAGATAATGAGAAATCATTTCACCTTTTTAGTTGGAACTTTAGGCGGTTCGCGAAAAAAGATAGCGAAAAAAATTATTCCTAGAGTCGAGACTAAGAGGAATGTATAAACCAATGCTTCCATAGATTTGATTTCGGTTTACAATTATAGCTTCCATACCTGTTTAGTTGGGATCTTTTTCCGGATAAAAAAAAGACCAAGACAAGAGTCAAAGAAATGAAAAGTAAGCAATCCGAATCAAGATTTATCCGGTACCCTATCTATGTCAAATCAAAAAAGAAAGGAAAAAAGGAACAGAGCAATCTTGTATCAGACTATACTCTTTTTGTAGTTGGATCTCCAAGTTTTTGGAATGCCCCAAATTCTACTTGAGCGTCCAAATCTGGGTCAATCCCAGCAAAGACATCTCTGAACAAGGTTCTAGCACCATGCCAAATGTGTCCGAAGAAGAAGAGCAAAGCAAACGAAGCATGCCCAAAAGTAAACCAACCCCTTGGACTGCTACGAAAAACCCCATCGGATTTCAAAGTAGCACGATCTAATTCAAAAATTTCACCCAATTGAGCACGTCTAGCATATTTTTTCACAGTAGCAGGATCACTATAACTGACTCCATTGAGTTCACCGCCATAGAACTCAACAGTTACACCGACCTGTTCAACACTATACTTCGATTCTGCTCTTCGAAAAGGAACATCGGCTCTAACAATTCCGTCTCCGTCTACTAAAACAACCGGAAATGTTTCAAAAAAGGTCGGCATACGGCGTACAAAAAGTTCGCGCCCTTCTTTATCTCTAAAAACAGGGTGTCCTAACCACCCAACAGCTATTCCATCCCCATTGTCCATGGAACCCGCTCTGAATAATCCACCTTTTGCGGGATTATTCCCGATGTAATCATAAAAAGCTAATTTTTCAGGAATTTTAGACCAAGCTTCTGATAAACTTTGATTTTCGGCTAGCCCGGCACTAACTCTTCGATATATTTCTTGCTGGAAGTATCCCTGATCCCATTGATAACGAGTGGGCCCAAATAATTCAATCGGGGTAGTTGCTGAACCATACCACATAGTTCCAGCAACAACAAAAGCTGCAAAAAAGACAGCAGCGATACTACTCGAAAGGACGGTTTCAATATTTCCCATACGTAATCCTTTGTATAGACGTTGGGGCGGACGAACACTAAGATGGAATAGGCCCGCTAATATGCCCAATGTACCTGCGGCAATATGATGAGAGGCTATTCCGCCCGGAACAAAAGGATCAAACCCTTCGACACCCCACGCAGGATTTACAGCTTGTACCCTTCCGGTTAATCCATAAGGATCGGATACCCATATTCCCGGACCATACAATCCTGTTACATGAAATGCGCCAAAACCGAAGCAACCCAACCCTGAGAGAAATAAATGAATTCCAAAAATCTTCGGCAAATCCAAAGAAGGTTTTCCTGTACGTTCATCACAAAATATTTCTAGATCCCAATACACCCAATGCCAGATAGCTGCTAAGAAGCACAATCCAGAAAACACAATATGTGCTCCGGCCACACCTTCGTAACTCCAAATACCCGGATTCGTTATAGTCCCTCCTGTGATACTCCAACCCCCCCACGAATTGGTTATTCCTAAACGAGTCATGAAGGGTATAACGAACATACCTTGTCTCCACATTGGATCAAGAACAGGATCAGAGGGATCAAAAACTGCTAATTCGTATAGGGCCATTGAACCGGCCCAACCAGCAACTAGAGCTGTATGCATTATATGAACAGAAAGCAAACGACCGGGATCATTCAATACAACGGTATGAACACGATACCAAGGCAAACCCATGGAAATACCCCTTTATCAACGAAAAATAGACACTATGTAACTTTATTGCACTGAAAAAAACTATGCTATGGACCTCCCCTTTTGAGGGGATTATCTTGGCGAAAGGATTAATATTTGGTCTATTCTTTTAGTAATAACGGAACAATTCTATTCTATTCGTAGGAACAAAAATAAGCAGATCTATTCTATACTCGATAAGTACCAATATGCAATGGTGGATGGGAATTGATCCTATTTTATATGAGTGAATGTATACATATTTGTTCATCATTCAAAAGACCTATTCGGAAGAATTTTCCTTTATTCATTCTGTTCTGTTTTCCTTTTTTATGAACTTATTCAGTATAAAATGATAAAATCTGATAAAGGCCGATCTTATTTATTAAGACAATAAACCCGTTGTTACGCTTCCACATCAAAGTGAGCTATAGTACTTAATTCTTTTTTCTTTGCTTTAATGCCTATTGGTGTTCCAAAAGTACCTTTTCGAAGTCCTGGAGAGGAAGATGCATCGTGGGTTGACGTATAGTGCGACTTGTCAGATATATTGGGTCATATGGTATTTCCCCGTTTTCTCCCCCGATCGAGATATCCTCTCTTTCGCCCAAGACGGATTGATTTAATTATCAAAAATTTGGAGCGTGAAGTGCAATTAGATCTATTTTTTGGGGGGTATCCAGATTAATATTATCAATTAGAATAATTTATGGTTTTCTTGGTTGTACTAATAAAATGAAGTATCCAGGCTCCGCTTAGAAAAAACTCAATTTTAAATCTATCTAATCTATGATTACTACTTGTATCATATTCTATTTATAAATAGCATTGATATAAAACTGTTAATCAATCGAGTAATATGATGAATAGGTTGGTTGAATATTTGGTTAAAAGCATGAAGTAAATTGAAAAAAAAAGGAAGTCGTAGCAAAAAGACATGCTATTGGGGCATTTGTCCTATATGTGCAAATCCAAATCGGGCAGATCTTTACTCGGAGTAGAGCATAAACCTAAAAGAATTGAAGAAGACCATTCGGGAACAAGAAAATGACATCGCAATTTAAATTTGATCTCGATGAAACAATACATCAATGAAAAGTTAGTTCGATAAATTTAATGAATTGGTTTTTTATTTATTGAAATTTATAGTATAGATAAACGACCGGGGGCCAAAGGACAAAACTCATCTTTCTTGAAAAATGGAAGGGAAGCAAAAGCCCCTTCATTAGAAGTTAGAAAGAGGCCTCTAAAGAAGGCTAGAATCTAAACATTGATTCTTTTTTTCGCTATTTTTTTGAACCGTATGCAGCAAAAGGTGCCCGTACGGTTCTTAAGGGATACAATTTTATCCTAATCAACCGACTTTATCGAGAAAGATTACTTTTTTTAGGCCAAGAGGTTGATAGCGAGATCTCGAATCAACTTATTGGTCTTATGGTATATCTCAGTATAGAGGATGATACCAAAGATCTGTATTTATTTATAAACTCCCCCGGTGGATGGGTAATACCCGGAGTAGCTATTTATGATACTATGCAATTTGTGCGACCAGATGTACAGACAATATGCATGGGATTAGCCGCTTCAATGGGATCTTTTATTCTGGTCGGAGGAGAAATTACCAAACGTCTAGCATTCCCTCACGCTCGGCGCCAATGAGTTTTTTTTTTTTTTTTAGACAAAAAAGAAAACTATGCCTTCGCCATATAAAATATGAATATTAAGTAATAATAGCATGGCACTTTGAATTCGATATGAGAATTTGTTTTTTTCTTGTTTTTTTCTAAACGATTAGATTATGTATCGAAAGAGTAGTATGAGATAAAAGGCATTTCCGATTTTAGCTGATTTATCGGAGGCCTCTTTCAGCGTCACAAACTTTTTTGTTTTCACGACGGAAGGCTCTTAACAATATTTCTGTTATGAAAGACTACGAAATATTTATTTATATTTATTTAAAAATTGAAATACGAAAAAAAAGAAACTTTGGGATTGCTAAATAACAAACGAAATAATAAAGCAACGGAACCATCATAGTATTTAAAAATTACTAAAAAAAAAAAAGGAAGGGTGGTTATTGGATCATTTACTGCTCTGGGTCTGATAGATCCTCTATTTTCTATTCCTTCGATGGAAGGTAAAAATGAATTCCATTGTGGAGCCGTATGCACTGCACAAAGGATGCCTGTACGGTTGTTAATCCTATCTTGTTTTTTTATTATCTTTGACTCATCATGATCATGCGAGATAGAGAAAACAAAACCATTTATTAAATCATCAGGGTAATGATCCATCAACCTGCTAGTTCTTTTTATGAGGCACAAACAGGAGAATTTATCCTGGAAGCGGAAGAATTACTGAAGCTGCGCGAAACCATCACAAGGGTTTATGTACAAAGAACAGGCAAACCCTTATGGGTTGTATCCGAAGACATGGAAAGGGATGTTTTTATGTCAGCAACAGAAGCCCAAGCTCATGGAATTGTTGATCTTGTAGCGGTTGAATAAAAAATAGCAGGGATTTCACGCAAAAATCCGAAATTTGAGATTTTATCTTCTTACCGGGGGTTAATATAATTCTATTACTATTAATCCTATTAATATAGAATATAGAAGTAATTCATAATCATCCGGTTAGGATTGATCTAAACCAACTCATTATGTATACAATTCAACATGCCAACTATTAAACAACTTATTAGAAACACAAGACAGCCAATCAGAAATGTCACCAAATCGCCCGCCCTTCGGGGATGCCCTCAGCGTCGAGGAACATGTACTAGGGTGTATGTGCGACTCGTTCAGACCATGGACCGGGACAAAAGAAAGTACAAAATTTTTCCCGTATCAGTGAATAGGATAGAATGAATGGAAGAACTCCGTTCACTACCTAAAAATAAATAAAAAAGATTTATCGTATCCTTTTATTTATTGGGTATCAAATTTATGGTTTCTATTGGTGCAAATCCAATCACCTCAATTTTCAATTTTAGATGAGAAAGAATTCCCCATTGGTAACAAATGCTTATCCATTAAGCAGAGGAAATCCTATTTAACAGAAAGATTATGGCCTTATTCTTCCAAGAACGGACTAAGAGGGTCAGCTACCCAACTAATCTTCATAATTAAATACCGTTACTGTATAGGTGGATCTCGTTGTGAAAGACCGATTACTAGCTAATTCATGGGTAGAGCCAAAGAGGGTGAACTGTACAAGTTAACAATAACATTGATGAAATAAAAGAAGGAGCTCCGGTGTATAGAGAGGACCTCACCGTTTAAGAAGTAACCATAGAAACGAAGGAACCCACTATTTCTTTATCCATTTCTATTTTTTTTACTCTATGTTTGTTTTTTTTTATACCTAGTACCAATACAATTTCGTATTTTCGGGTGACTAGAACAAAAAAAGAAATCGTGGTCGGGAAGGTTATAGTAGCAAAAGCCATTGGAATTTTTATTTTATACATTGGAAAAATACGTTTTGTTATTAATAGACTAGGGAAAGGAGAAAGGAATAACTGAAAGAAAGGAAATCGATTAGTTATTCATCAAAGTTTCATTTATTCAATGACTAGAATTAAACGAGGATATATAGCTCGGAGACGTAGAACAAAAATTCGTTTATTTGCATCAAGCTTTCGAGGGGCTCATTCAAGACTTACTCGAACTATTACTCAACAGAAAATAAGAGCTTTGGCTTCAGCTTATCGGGATAGAGGTAGGCAAAAAAGAAATTTTCGACAGTTGTGGATCACTCGAATAAATGCAGTAATTCGATATAATAAGGTAGACTACAGTTATAGTAGATTCATACACAATCTGTACAAGAGGCAGTTGCTTCTTAATCGTAAAATACTTGCCCAAATCGCTATATTAAATAGGAATTGTCTTTATATGATTTCCAATGAGATCATAAAATAAGAAGATTGGAAAGAATCCAGCGGAATGCTTAAAATGGAGTTCTCTGGAGAATGAACTCCGAGAAGGTAGAGTAGAAATTAGTATGATAAAATATGATAATATGATAAAGTGGTCAAAATGAGCAAATATGTTCAATAAAAAAAAGATTTATTCTTCTTCCCCTATTCTTTTTTTTTTTCTTACGACACGACAATCAAATCTAGATTTTCGGATTTTTCGAACAAAGCATCAATCTGCGGTTGAGTTTGGATTAGAATTTTAATTCAATTGAAGAGTAAGCCTATTTATTCCTGGTTCTAAGACCAATAGTTCTAGCGGTCGACTCGCTTCTTTCAAATTGTTTCTCATTATTAAGAAAAGGTAACAAAGATAAAATACGAGCTTGTTTTATAGCAATAGTAATTAAGCGTTGCTGTTTTAAGGTCAATCTATTTACCCGTCTAGATAATATTTTTCCTTGTTCACTAATAAATCGACTAATTAAACTCATGTTTCTATAATCAATTCGATCCCCCGATTGAATCGGGGGCAAACGCTTACGAAAAGATCGTTTGGATTTAAGAAGGAGTCGCTTGGATTTATCCATGGTTTGTTTATTCCTTATCCCGAAAATCCTATTTCGATCGGATCTAAAATGATTTAGAATTAAGAAATAGGATTTGGTTTGTTTATATTGAAATCTAAAATATGTCTAATATATGTAATTTTTAATCTTCCTTGGATTGGAAAAGGGTGACACACAGACGATCGGTTCGATCTATTTCTTTATCTCCCCATGAATCGTATGTTTGTAACAACGGGGACAGAATTTTCTCAATTCCAATCGACTAGGCGTATTGTGTCGATTCTTTTGAGTAATATATCTGGAAATCCCCATTGATTCCTTATTAACACCGTTTCGAACACAACGAGTACATTCCAAAATAACTGTTACTCGGGCATCTTTACCCTTGGCCATGAACCTCCTTTGGATTTTTGATTCACGCAACTCTTCCATTTTCCGATCCAAAATGAAGAAAAAAAGAGAAGTTGGTAACTCGAAATAAAATTATGAAAGATTTCGTTGCAATCAAATATAAAATATAGTAATACAATGATTTCTAAATTTAGAATCGCAGTACAGTTTTTCATTTAAGTATCTTGTATGATATTGTTGCCCTAGTCATCACATTTTCATTTTCGTTCTCACTTGGAACCGGGCGCCGAGTCCGAGTTTGACTGAGGTGGAATCCATTTTTATTCTTTCTCTTTTCTAACTTATTCTAAGTATAAAAACTCTAAAAAAAAGAAGGGGAAGGGGATTAGTCACAGATATTTGATTGTTTTTCTAATCTTCTTCACCCCTTCCCAAGTCAATAACTAGAATGAAAAAAATGGGAATACCAACGCATCCGGGAATAAACGATTGATCTCGATTAATAGACCCGCTAAAGCCCCGAACCATATAGTACTTACTACCGGTGCCACGGAGAGATATGTTTTTAGATCTCGCATTTAAAACCCTCCTACTTTATAGTAATTTGTAATACATAATGGTATTACATACCATCAAATGTATATATAGTTAATAACCGCTTGTATTGTCCGCGGAATTCCTAATTCAAATTGAAATGTACAACAGTTCAATTCGGTAGATATTCCCTTTTTTATTAAAAAAAATATGTCGCTTTCCGCCCCCCCAAATATTCATTTTTCTTTACGGCGGATTTCATATTTATTATTTCATACGTATATAAGTCTTTTTATTATATTTTATATATGATATGAGACAAAAAAGAAGAAATGGCAAGATAATTTGTATATACCAATGGAGGAAATAAATCAAAAATGTGGAAAACAAGACAGGGATTCTCTACAATGACACTGTAGACCAATTGAAAGGGATGTAGCGCAGCTTGGTAGCGCGTTTGTTTTGGGTACAAAATGTCACGGGTTCAAATCCTGTCATCCCTACCTATTACTTATCTTCTGAACAGTAACGAGGAATCAATTGAGATCCATAAAAATTGAACATACATATACCGAATCAATCTTTTTTTTATTTAATTTTATGATATTCTATATGATAATATATGTATGCAAGATATATTAGGGTTGCATTTAGTTTGATAATAAAACGCTCTTAGTTCAGTTCGGTAGAACGCGGGTCTCCAAAACCCGATGTCGTAGGTTCAAATCCTACAGAGCGTGATTCGATTCTTGTTGTTGTTAGATCGAAAATTCTACTGAAATAATTCAACAGAAATAAAAATTTGACCTCCTACTTCCTTTCTAGGAGGTCAATCAAAAAACGAACTGGTAATTAATCAAAGGTCCAACTGATCCCCCCGTCTGTATTGTAAATATGCGGTCACAAATAATCCAGCCAAAGTAATAGGAATTAGACCTAATACGATTCCAAATAGAAAAACTTCAATCATTTCAATTTAGTTGAACGAGGAAAAGGAGAGGTAATATCTATCCTTAAAATATTAATCTGTATTGCCCATGAATCTCAATGACCAAAAATTGGAAATTGAATTGACAAGGTAAAGAACTCTACAATATCAATATATAGAATATATGGAATACCACAGAAATGTTTCTTTTTTTGAATTGTGCATTCAATTAATTTCAATCAAATAAGTCGTATCTTGTTCAGACCGATAAATAGAGCTGAGGTTAGAGTTAAAACTGCTAGTAGAAAACCGAAATAACTAGTGATAGTAGGCATGACGAGGCTAAATGAAAGACGTTATTTTTATCCATATGTTTATAAAGCACTTCCCTAAGTTTCGATTTTTGAAAGATACGCGGATGGATAAGTAAAAATACCAATTGAAAGAATATATTCAATTGAAAGTTTTTGATTCATCTATTATTATCATTATAGATGATACTAACAAAAATCTTGTGACATAGGTAAGAAATCAATTCGTCATCTGTCTCTCTATCCCGCGATTCGGAATCAACGGATTCATTGGACAACTCAAGAGTTGTAAAAACTAATATTCTTATTATAAACAATAATTAATTTTTTAAAAATTAATTTAATATATAAATCTATTAAATGGATTCTAAATAATTAGAAAGACAAAATATATATAAAAAAAAAAGAAAGAACAAATAATAAATAAACTATGTTGTGTAACTTCATTCCAAAAATGAAATGCTCTTTGAATCGCTGAAGAATGAATGACCTTATAATGCCCTTTATTTCAATTTTATTCCAACTAATTAGCTTTTCAGTAGTGGGTTCATTCCCATAAAATCTTGACTAAAAAGAAAAAAGTATCGCACGATCAGATCACTCGAAACTAGGTTCTATATTTTTTCTTTCCATATTAAAACCATTCTTCTAATTAGGTGAAGAACGATCCTTTGAGTCTAATATAACAACAATAATGCGTGCATTACGAATATTGATTATTATTTTATTCGTTGTTCTCTTTCGTTCATCGAATCCTATGTACTACT